GAATAAAGTATAGTTAATAAAATGGTTTATTGATATTGGATTTGATAAATATCAATGTAATGAATTATTTCAAAACCGATTCGAATTGAAGTGATCCTCATCATAACGAAATTCATTTCATTGATACATGTACCCCCCAATTCAAATATTTTATTGAATCATTGATAAATGGATTCAACTTGTCCTGTCCCTCAACCAAATTCTTATTGAAAAAACAATTTTCAATAACTTGTTGATCCCTATCCTTCTTACCCGATTTCCAGATTGATTATCGTTTTTTTATTTCCCGGCTTAGTGTGAGATAGAAATATACCTACCGAATCTTAACAATGAATGAAAGTGAAAGAAATGAAGTTTAAACCCCTCGCCTTTTCCAGCAAACCAATCATTCCCTGAAAGGATCCTATCTTTCTTTCGCTTTCTTTCGTATTACTTATTTTTTTCTATTTTTTTTTTTTTAGAATTATAGATTGGCGATTGGAATGAACAATTTCGAAATCTAAATGATGAATCAAAAAATTCTATGGAATTATTAAAGACGGAAAGATCCTTCTGATCGAATCATATCATTCCATTATATTGACAATTTCAAAAAACTGTTCATACTATGAACATAGTATAATGGCGGTCGGGCAAGTGTGCCCCCATCGTCTAGTGGTTCAGGACATCTCTCTTTCAAGGAGGCAGCGGGGATTCGACTTCCCCTGGGGGTAGGGTACTACGAAAGGAAGTTGATCATGGATTATCAATAAAGACTGAAATTGATTCTTCCTGGGTCGATGCCCGAGCGGTTAATGGGGACGGACTGTAAATTCGTTGGCAATATGTCTACGCTGGTTCAAATCCAGCTCGGCCCAATAATTTGCCGATCCACCATGAAATGATATAACCCATTTGTTGTTCTCCGGAAATGACCGATGTGCTCTGATACGGAAGAATAAAAAAAAATATGATACATCCCTAGCGCTATTTTTTTTTTTCGTATTACGTATTTTTTCCACAAATTCGGATCTTGCTAATGATCTAGATTCATATCAGGATCTGTAAGTATAAAGTCTAAGGAAAGGATTAAAGTAAATAAACAAAAAATACTCTTTTTTTATTTTCATTGATTCATTTTTCAATCGATTTGGCAATAACGAACGGATTACGAGTAATCCGTGTCGATCTCGCTAAAGTGCATATCCATATAGATATAAATATATAAATAAGTCCCGCCTCTGTCAGTTACAGCACAACGATTCGAATCTAAAATCGAAAAAGAAAGGGTTTGAATGAAATCGTAAGAATATGTATGCTGTACGCTTTTTTCCCTGGGATTGTAGTTCAATTGGTCAGAGCACCGCCCTGTCAAGGCGGAAGCTGCGGGTTCGAGCCCCGTCAGTCCCGATGGATACAAATCCAATAAAAAAGACATCAATTCATTTCGTGTGTGAAAGGGAATAAAAATAACAAACATAATTTCATTCCTAACAGGGTTCTTTCTTTTTTTTTAGTTTAAGGTAAAGTTCCGACGAAGAAAGAAAAAAACTCTTAAAATAAAAAAGAAAAAGGAATTATTGGTTGCATCAGAAATGAAATTTTTGAATTTGGTATGGATAAAAGATCTTCCTATGTTATACTATTCAATTCTCGACGATGAATCGATTTGATAGCTCAGATATTGTTATTCATGATATTGATATTTGATATCATCGAGATGTAATTTATACCATTGAATTTACCGACGAAAGATTTATCATCTCTATGGGATTAAATCCCGAGTTATTTATTGGAAATTAAAGAGAAATAAAACATAGAGATTATGGAAGTCAATATTCTCGCATTTATTGCTACTGCACTGTTCATTCTAGTTCCTACTGCCTTTTTACTTATAATTTACGTAAAAACGGTAAGTCAAAGTGACTAATTTTACTTAAACATGACTTCTTAATTCTTATCAATGCAATGATTGAATAAAAAAAATGAAAAAGGATTCCAATTTCGGGTCTTAGTCTTAAATGAAATGATCGGACTAGAATCAGCAAAATTCTATGAAATCGGATAGTATGGTAGAAAGAAATCAAATCTATTTCTTTCTACCATACTATCTATCTATTATTCTAGTGTATAAAGTTTTACTATATAAAAATATAGGTTTAATATGGATCAATCTACAATATGTATCTTCATATCCATATATATCTTCATATTCATATATATAGAATATCAATTACCTATATGTAATGTACATAGCATAGCGTCCCAATTTTTTTTTTCTTTGTTTCATCTATTCGATTTGTATTGGTTCGAATCAATCTCAAATAATCAAACTCAAATAATCAAAAGGCAACTCTTATTCTTCCGATTCTAATTTATAGATTTCTGATTATTTTCAATACCAATCCCCGTATCATATTAAAAAAAAATCAAGTAATCTTTTTAGCATTCCGAAGAAGTAATTGATTAAATAGTTGTTATTAAATAGTTGACAGATGATCCGGGGGTTCTATAGAGAAACTTTTTCGTATTTCGAAAAGGTAAAACCCAACCGATTTTGAACGTTTGAACCATGATATGAAATGAGTTCAATAAAGCATAAATCCAATTTCGAACCTAAAATACAAATAATAAAATAAAACAAGCGGTAAATACGTAATATGGTACTCGCCTAAGGGAACGGCAATATCTTATTATGTGTAGTATCTCGTTAGACAACTCCTATGTCTATTTTGTTTCCTATAGAAATTGTGTATCCGCTTAATAACTAATAACAGAACTATTTTCTTTTCTCGGGGGTTCCGCGGTTCCTCATTTTCCATATATAACTTTGGTAAGAGCCAGTTCATCGAAATAGAAATTTTAGGAAGAATTCGGTTGGAATAGGAGTCAATTTCCTATTATTTGTATTCCCTTGACTTTAAAAATACGAACATGGGAATAAAATAATTAAAATATTTGTTTGATTGAAAGAGTATTTTCTATTTCTATATTATCCATAGAATACATTACACCACTAGAATACAATAGAATTCCGAAATGCAGATATTTTTGAATTCAATTAATTAGTATTAATTAAATACTTAAATTTAAATTCAATAGTGAAATTCAAAAAATTTCAGAACCCAGCTATAAAACAATTGATACAATTTGATTTGAGTTTGATCCCTTAACTCAATTAGTAGTACCTTTAGAGTCCACTTCTTCCCCATACTACGAGTGAAAGGGAAAATGTAAAAACTACCATTAAAGCAGCCCAAGCAAGACTTACTATATCCATGTAAATTTTGTCTCCTATCTCTATCAATATGAAGGAATTATTTCATTATTGTTCACTAATTCTTCTTGTATTATTTTATTTTTTTTTGTATTATTCACTAATAATACTATAATATAATATTACTATAATATTAGTGGAATCGCTGGTACAGAGTCAAAAAGGGATTCTGGGCTAACACCATTGACGAAACAATCCAATAAATCCAATTAGAACATCTAACAAGTTCTTATCTGATTTCTAGTAGAATCGGAAAACATTAAGCATAAACAAAATATCCGGAGACATCCTTGGAAGTATTAAGGGAATGAATGTTACTAACAGGTAGGAATAATAAGACCTATGTTTTATTTTGTTTCCCCCCATTTCATTAAGTAATTTCATTAAGTAAAAAAAAATATTTAGAATCAAACAAGTCTCAAGAGTCCTTTTCCCCCGCTTGCTTCTGCTGGAAAAAAAAAATTCAAGTTTTCTATCAACAAAACGGAATAAACTATTTCAATTCTCTTGTCGATCAGGCGACACCCGGATTTGAACTGGGGAAAAAGGATTTGCAGTCCCCCGCCTTACCGCTCGGCCATGCCGCCAAAACGATACAAAATAAATATATGAGAATACCCCCCCCAAAAAAAACTAAAAAAGGGGGTAAAGTAACTTTGTGTTGATTGTTTTCTAAATTGAAGTTTTCTTTAATCCCATTCTTCAAAGAGCTCCTTCCCCTTTTTTCTATTGAAAAAACAAACGTGCACCTTCAGTCACAAAAGCCAAAATTCAGGACAAATCGGAACCGTTAACTATTAATTCCTGAACGATTCTTGAATTTGAATCTAAAATGGTTTTTTCTTAATGAGATAAGAAAAAAAAATTGATACATAACTAAACTAATTAATATTGCTTTTTTTTTTTTCAAAAAAAAAAAAAAAATCCTTCTCCATTTCAATTATAACAGCAACTATCAGTATATGTAAACCCTCGAACATAAATTTTAATTGTTACAAAGATATTATCTAATCGGGTATCTTATCCGTATATAATACCTATAGGAAATTTTCAAGAAATTATCGTGCTTCCATTTTTTTTTGACAATTTTTCGTTAAATAGATTGAATAGAAAATCCAAATTTAACACGACATGTGCTGTCCCGAACGAATATGACTGCAATAAAGTAAGAGACATATATATATATAGATAGCTATAGCTGGAGTTAGATCTGTGCATGTTTAATAAATACAAGCCTTATTACACACTCCAATCGTATTCTCAAATTCTAAAAAAAAAAAATAGGTAAAAATATCTCTCTTCTCTGCGAATTCGAATTCTTTTTTGAACAATTCGCTTAAGTGCTAAAAAAATCAATTCTATATTGTTTCTGATTATTAGATTAGGTCTTTATCTCATCGAGCAGAGCCAACCCCGAATTCATTTATTTTTCTGGTATCCAATCGAATTGGAATATGTAATATCATAATAATGGTAGAAATTGAATCAATTTTTTGTTTTGATATTCTTTAAAAAACTCCAGAAGTCTAGGTGGAATTTTTCAATTCCTTTCCATTTAGAATTTAGATTCTATCTGTTTGTTTTGTTGCAAATTCCAATTTGAGTATAAAATCCTATTTATTCCTCTTTTCATAATAGGTATTTCATACACGGAGTTAGGTAAAATTTCATGTGATTCAGTAAAAAGAATAGAAATTCCATTATTGCTAAATCTATTCATGTGATTCGATGAAGAATGACAGCA